TTAAAAATAAGCTAAATAAAGCTTTTGGGCTCATACCTCAAATATAAAGAAAATTCTTTTTTTTAAATTTAATAAAGTGCCTGATTAAAGGATTATTCTGATAGGATAAATTATGTAATTTTATTTACCTTTATTATATTTTATAGAATTAAACTATATCTAATAACTTCAAAAATTACTGTGCATCTTACACTAAAATATAAAATATAATTTTATAATGTGAATAATTTCATTTTAGAATACTTAATTCTTATTTTTAATTCTTTTAATACATAATTCTAATAAAATATTTTTTTTATTTATTTTATTTTTTAGAACATTAGTTTCTATTTCTTCTAATTCATGACTAGGATGCTGAATTGGATTAGAAATTAATTTATTAAGATTTATCCCCCTTATTAACTCCCCCAATAATCTTTTAAATTCAGAAGCTTCACTAAAATATTTTCTTACTCAATCAATTGCCTCAATTAATTTTTTATTTTCAATTTTATTAAGATTATTTTTAATAAAAAATTTATTTAATAATTTTTTTTCAATTATTATCAACTCATCATTATTAATAAAAATAGGTTCAGTACCCTTTCATTTTTGATTTCCTAATATTATAGAAGGACTTTCTTGATTTAATTGTTTTATTTTAATAACGTGACAAAAAATTACCCCTATAATTTTATTATCTTATTATTTTAATTTAAATTTTTTATATTTTATTATAATATTTAATGTTTTAATTGGAGCTATTGGAAGATTTAATCAATCTTCATTACGTAAATTAATATCTTTTTCATCAATTAATAACTTAGGTTGAATAATTTATTCAATAATTATTAGTGAAAATCTTTGAATAATTTATTTTATTTTTTATTCAATTTTTACATTTATTATATGTTTCATATTTTATATTATTAATATTTTCTTTATTAATCAATTATTTTTTTTTAATATAAATTTTTTAATTAAAATTTCAATTATAATTAGTTTTTTATCTTTAGGGGGTTTACCCCCTTTCATAGGATTTTTCCCCAAATGACTTGTTATTAATTATCTTTTAAATAATAATTTTTTTATTATTTCTTTTATTTTTGTTATATCAAGATTAATTTTATTATTTGTATATATTCGTATTATTTATTCTTCTTTATTATTTTTTTCCTTTAAATTAAAATGATTTAAAATTTTTATTAAAAATAATTTTTTAATTTCTATTTATTTTTTTAATTTTATTTCTTTATTAGGTATAATTATTAGAACTCTTTTTTTCTAAGGTTTTAAGTTAATATAAACTAATAATCTTCAAAATTATTTATAAAGAAATTTCTTTAAGCCTTAGTATTAATTACACCATAAAATTTGCAATTTTATATCATTATTTGAATATAAGACTAATAAAAGAGATCATATCCCGTTAATAAATTTACAATTTATCGCTTATATCTCAGCCATTTTATTTGCGAAAATGACTTTTTTCTACAAATCATAAGGATATTGGAACTTTATATTTTATTTTCGGAATTTGAGCAGGAATAGTGGGTACTTCTTTAAGTTTATTAATTCGAACTGAATTAGGCAATCCTGGATCATTAATTGGAGATGATCAAATTTATAATACTATTGTAACTGCTCATGCTTTTATTATAATTTTTTTTATGGTAATACCAATTATAATTGGAGGTTTTGGAAATTGATTAGTCCCTTTAATGTTAGGAGCTCCTGATATAGCTTTCCCCCGAATAAATAATATAAGATTTTGACTTTTACCTCCCTCTTTAACTTTACTTATTGCAAGTAGAATTGTTGAAAATGGAGCAGGAACAGGATGAACAGTTTATCCCCCACTTTCATCTAATATTGCTCATAGAGGATCATCTGTTGACTTAGCTATTTTTTCCTTACATTTAGCAGGAATTTCTTCAATTTTAGGAGCAATTAATTTTATTACAACTATTATTAATATACGAATTAATGGTATATCATTTGATCAAATATCTTTATTTATTTGATCTGTTGGTATTACTGCTCTTTTATTATTATTATCATTACCTGTTTTAGCTGGAGCTATTACTATACTTTTAACTGATCGTAATTTAAATACTTCATTTTTTGATCCTGCTGGAGGAGGAGATCCTATTTTATATCAACATCTATTCTGATTTTTTGGCCATCCAGAAGTTTATATTTTAATTTTACCCGGATTTGGTATAATTTCCCATATAATTTCCCAAGAAAGAGGTAAAAAAGAAACTTTTGGTTATTTAGGAATAATTTATGCTATAATAGCAATTGGCCTACTCGGATTTATTGTATGAGCTCATCATATATTTACAGTAGGAATAGATATTGATACTCGAGCTTATTTCACATCTGCTACTATAATTATTGCTGTACCAACAGGAATTAAAATTTTTAGTTGATTAGCCACCATTCATGGAACTCAAATTAACTATAGACCATCTATATTATGAAGATTAGGGTTTATTTTCTTATTTACAGTAGGAGGTTTAACAGGAGTTGTTTTAGCCAATTCATCAATTGATATTACCCTTCATGATACTTATTATGTTGTAGCTCATTTCCATTATGTTTTATCTATAGGAGCTGTATTTGCTATTTTTGGGGGATTTATTCACTGATACCCTTTATTCACAGGATTAGCGATAAATCCTTATTTATTAAAAATTCAATTTATTTCAATATTTTTAGGAGTTAATTTAACCTTTTTCCCCCAACATTTTTTAGGTTTAGCCGGTATACCTCGACGTTATTCAGATTATCCCGATACATTTATTTCTTGAAATATTTTATCATCTTTTGGTTCATACATTTCTTTATTTTCAATAATTATAATAATACTTATTATTTGAGAATCAATAATTAACCAACGTTTAATTCTTTTTTCATTAAATATACCTTCATCTATTGAATGATATCAAAATTTACCTCCAGCTGAACATTCATATAATGAATTACCTATTATAAGTAATTTCTAATATGGCAGATTATATGTAATGGATTTAAACCCCATTTATAAAGGATTATCCTTTTTTTAGAATATGGCAACATGATCTAATCTTAATTATCAAAATAGAGCCTCTCCATTAATAGAACAAATTATTTTTTTTCATGATCATACCTTAATTATTTTAATTATAATTACAATTTTAGTATCATATTTAATAATTAGTTTATTTTTTAATAAATATATTAATCGATTTCTTTTAGAAGAACAAATAATTGAATTAATTTGAACTATTTTACCAGCAATTACTCTTATCTTTATTGCATTACCGTCATTACGACTCTTATATTTATTAGATGAATTAAATAATCCTTTAATTACTTTAAAATCAATTGGTCATCAATGATATTGAAGATATGAATACTCAGATTTTAATAATATTGAATTTGACTCATATATAATTAAATCTGATGATAATTTAAATAATTTTCGATTATTAGATGTTGATAATCGAATTACCTTACCTATAAATAATCAAATTCGTATTTTAATTACAGCTACTGATGTTATTCACTCATGAACTATCCCATCATTAGGGGTAAAAGTAGATGCTAACCCGGGACGATTAAACCAAACAAGATTTTTTATCAATCGTCCTGGAATTTTTTATGGTCAATGTTCAGAAATTTGTGGGGCTAATCATAGTTTTATACCTATTGTAATTGAAAGAATTTCAATTAAAAATTTTATTAATTGAATTAATAACTATTCATCATTAGATGACTGAAAGCAAGTACTGGTCTCTTAAACCATTTTATAGTAAATTAGCAATTACTTCTAATGAAAGAATTAGTTAATTTATAACATAAATATGTCAAATTTAAATTATTACTTTAGTAATATTCTTTTATTCCTCAAATAATACCTATTAATTGAATTTTTTCATTATTTTTTTTTATTTTAATTTTTATTATTTTTAATATTATAAATTATTTTATTTTTAATTATAAAAATAATCATTATAATAATTTTAATAATAATAATAATAAAATTATCAAAAATAATTTATATTGAAAATTATAAATAATTTATTTTCAATTTTTGATCCTTCAACTAATATTTTTAATTTATCAATTAATTGATTAAGAACTTTTATTGGTTTAATATTTATTCCATATTCATTTTGATTAATCCCAAATCGTCATTTTATTTTATGAAATTTTGTTTCTTTAAAATTACATAAAGAATTTAAAACTCTTTTAGGTCCTAATAGATTTAATGGATCAACTTTTATTTTTATTTCATTATTTTTTTTTATTTTATTTAATAATTTTTTAGGATTATTTCCATATATTTTTACTAGAACTAGTCATTTAAATATTTCATTATCTTTATCATTAACTTTATGATTAAGATTTATAATTTATGGATGAATTAATAATACTCAACATATGTTTATTCACATAATTCCTCAAGGAACCCCAACTATTTTAATGCCATTTATAGTATTAATTGAAACAATTAGAAATATTATTCGTCCTGGAACTTTAGCTGTTCGACTTACAGCTAATATAATTGCCGGTCATTTATTATTAACTTTATTAAGTAGAACTGGAACAAATATACCTAATTATTTAATTTTAATCTTAATTTTTATACAAATTATGTTATTAATTTTAGAATCTGCTGTTTCTATTATTCAATCTTATGTTATTACCATTTTAAGTACTCTTTATTCTAGAGAAATTAATTAATAAATGACATCAAATCATAATCATCCTTATCATTTAGTAGATTATAGACCTTGACCATTAACTGGAGCTATTGGTGTAATAACTTTAGTAACTGGATTAGTAAAATGATTTCATAATTTTAATTTTAATTTAGTTATTTTAGGTTATATAATTATTTTATTAACTATATATCAATGATGACGAGATATTTGTCGAGAAGGTACTTTCCAAGGTAAACATACAATTTTAGTTACAAAAGGTCTTCGATGAGGAATAATTTTATTTATTGTCTCAGAAATTTTTTTTTTTATTTCATTTTTTTGAGCATTTTTTCATAGAAGTCTTTCCCCTAATATTGAAATTGGATCAATTTGACCTCCTATAGGAATCATAACATTTAACCCATTTCAAATTCCTTTACTTAACACTATTATTTTAATTACCTCAGGTATTACAGTTACATGAGCTCATCATGCCCTTATAGAAAATAATTTTACCCAAACTTTACAAAGATTATTAATTACTATTTTATTGGGAATTTACTTCACAATCCTCCAAGCATATGAGTATATCGAAGCTCCTTTCTCAATTGCAGATAGAATTTATGGCTCAACATTTTTTATAGCAACAGGATTCCACGGTCTTCACGTAATTATTGGAACTATATTTTTACTAACTTGTTTTATACGACATTTAAATAATCATTTTTCTAATAATCATCACTTTGGATTTGAAGCAGCTGCTTGATATTGACATTTTGTTGATGTAGTTTGACTTTTCCTTTATATTTCAATTTATTGATGAGGAAATTAATTATTTATATAATATATTTAGTATATTTGACTTCCAATCAAAAAGTTTAATTATTATTAATATAAATAATTATTTTAATAATAATAATAACATTAATCATAGTTACTTTATCTAATATTTTTATAATAATTTCATTTATTATTTCAAAGAAATCTTTCCTCGATCGAGAAAAATGTTCACCATTTGAATGCGGATTTGATCCAAAATCCTTATCTCGAATTCCATTTTCATTACATTTCTTTTTAATTACAGTTATTTTTTTAATCTTTGATGTTGAAATTGCATTAATTTTACCTATAATTTCAACTTTTTCAACAGTAAATTTTATAATTTGATTTAAAATTAATTTTTTTTTTATTATTATTTTATTAGTAGGACTTTATCATGAATGAAATCAAAATATATTAAACTGAACAAATTAAGGATTATAGTTTATTTTAAAACATTTGATTTGCATTCAAATAATATTGAATTTTCAATTTATCTTAAATAAGAAGCAATTTGCATTTAATTTCGACTTAAAAGACAGAGTTAATAACTCCTTATTTATTAATTGAAACCAAAAAGAGGTATATCACTGTTAATGATAAAATTGAATAAAAATTCCAATTAAGAAATATGTGTATAATTAAGCTGCTAACTTAATTTTTAGTGAATAAAATCATTAATATTTCTTATTTACATATATATATATATATATATATATATATATATATATAATTTATATAGTTTAAATAAAACTTTACATTTTCATTGTAAAAATAAAAAATTTTTTTTATAAATATTTAAAGATTTATTAATCACCCTAATATCTTCAATATTATGCTCTTATTAAGCTATTTAAATAAATTATAATTAAAATAATAAAAATTATTATTCATAAAATAAATCTAAATAAATAAATTTTAAAATTATTTATTTGATAAATTATATTAACTAAAGAATAAAACTTAATAATTTTATATAATCCCTGACCTCTATATAACTCTCTTCACCCTATATCAACATTCTTACTTAATTTTTGACCAAAATTTAAAAAATAATAATTCAAACCATAAGTTGATAAATTTGGTAAAAATCATATTATTAATAAAAATCTTCTTAAATTATAAAATATTAAAAACTTATTAAGAGAGTAAATATTTATATTACTAATTAATCAACCTATTATTATTCCCATAAGTATAACATAAATTACTATTATTTTTAAAGAAATAGGTAAATAAATTATATAAGGAAAATAAAAAATTAATCAACTTAAAAATCTTCCAGAAATTAATCTTATAAATAATAAAATAAATATACTTTTTAATATAATATAATCCTCATCATATAAATTATAAATTGATAATAAATTATAATCACTAATTATTAAATACATTAATAATCGAATAGTATAAAATATTGTTAAACCTGTAGAAAAATAATATAAATAAAAAATTAATAAATTTAAATTACTCATTCTTACTATTTCTAAAATTATATCCTTAGAATAAAATCCAGCTAAAAATGGAATACCACATAAAGCTAAATTAGAAATATTTGTACATAAGGAAGTTAAAGGAATATATATTCTAATCCCCCCTATTATACGAATATCTTGATTATTATTTATTATATGAATAATAACACCAGCACATATAAATAATAAAGCTTTAAATATGGCATGAGTCAATAAATGAAAAAAAGCTAAATCATAAAATCCTATTCTTAAAATTCTTATTATCAAACCTAATTGACTTAATGTAGATAAAGCAATAATTTTTTTTAAATCAAATTCATAATTTGCACAAATACCCGCTATTATCATAGTTAGTCCAGAAAACAATAATAAAAACTTTAAAAAAAATATGTCAACTAAAACATTATTAAATCGAATTAATAAATAAACCCCCGCAGTTACTAAAGTAGAAGAATGAACTAAAGCAGAAACTGGAGTTGGAGCAGCTATTGCTGCGGGTAATCAAGAACTAAAAGGAATCTGAGCTCTCTTTGTTATAGCAGCAATAATAACTAATAAACTAATAATTTTTATAGAAAAATCATTTCTTATAAAATTTAAATAAAAAATATAATTTCAACTACCATAATTTAATATTCAAGAAACCAATATTAAAATCATAACATCACCAATTCGATTGGATAAAGCAGTTAATATCCCTGCATTATAAGATTTAATATTTTGATAATAAATTACTAAACAATAAGAAACTAACCCTAAACCATCTCAACCTAAAAAAATTCTAATTATATTAGGTCTAATAATTAACAAAATCATTGAAAACACAAATATTAAAACTAAAATAATAAATCGATTTAAATTTAATTCTGATCTTATATAACTTCGTCTATAAAAAATAACTGATGAAGAAATTAAAGATACAAATATTATAAATAATAAAGATATTCAATCTAATAAAATAGAAAATACAACATTAACTGAATTAAAAGAAATAATTTCCCACTCTAAAAAAATAACTAAATTATTCATAATAAAATAAATTATTATAAAAAAATTAATTAATATAAAAAAAAATAAAAAAAAAAATCTAATAAAACAAATATAAAACTTATTAAATTTATAAATAACTTAAAATGAATTATCATATATTTGACTCCACAAATCAATATTTTTATTTAAATTATTTAAGTAAAATCAAATTATTCTATAATCAATTTTTAGAATTAAAATATTTAAAGGTAATCAATGCAATAATAAAATTAAATATTCACGAGAAGTACCAGTATAAAATCTATAAATCCCCATATTATACTTACCATGTTGAGTATAAGAATATAAATATAATCTATAGCCAGCTCTAAAAAATGATATACATATTAATATAATTATTCTTAATCAAGATCATCTAACTAGTCTATTAATTAATCTAATTTCACCTATTAAATTTAATGAGGGAGGGGCAGCTATATTCGAAGATATTAATAAAAATCACCATAAACTCATAGTAGGTATAAAATTTATTATACCCTTATTAATAAATAATCTTCGTCTATTTAATCGCTCATAATTTATATTTGACAAACAAAATATTCCTGAAGAACATAATCCATGTCCAATTATTAAAATATAAGATCCCATATAACCCCAATAATTTATAGTTATTAAACCCCCAATTACAACTCTTATATGAGCAACAGATGAATAAGCAATTAAAGATTTTATATCCACCTGACAAAAACACTTTATTCTAATATAAAATCCTCCAATTAAACTAATTACTACTCAAATAAATCTTATTTTTAAATTAATTTTTTGTAATATAATTAAAATACGTAAAAGACCATAACCCCCTAATTTTAATATAATAGCAGCTAAAATTATAGAACCAGAAATTGGAGCCTCTACATGAGCTTTGGGGAGTCATAAGTGAACAAAATATATTGGTATTTTAATTAAAAAAGCAATAATTAATCTTAAATATAAAATTAATAAATTATAATCATAAAATTTTATAAAATATATTATTATAAAATTTATATTTTTATAAATATAAAAAACCCCTAATAATAAAGGTAAAGAAGCAAATAAAGTATAAAATAATAAATATATACCCGCTTGAATTCGTTCTGGTTGATAACCCCATCCAATAATTAATATTAAAGTTGGAATTAATCTTCTTTCAAAAAATAAATAAAATAAAAATAAATTTATTATTCTAAAAGTTAAATATAATATTAATATTAAAATAATAATATTAAATAAAAATAAGTTTATATAAAAATTATTTTTATATAAACTTTCTCTAGCTATAACTATTAATCTTCTAATCCAAATTCTTAATAAAATTAAACCATAAGAAATTATATCACATCCTATTATATAACTTAAATTACAAAAATTTATAATATTAATAGTTATATTTATAAATATTAATATTATAAATATTAATAATATTTGCACCAATCAAAATATATTTTTTTTAAAACATAAAGGAATCATAAAAATTATTATTATTAAAAATTTTATCATTAAATTAAATTAAAACTTTGAAAATAATCATTTCCATGTGTTCGAATTATAGACACTAAAATTGATAATCCTAATGCCCCCTCGCAAACAGAAAAAACTAATAATACTATTAATATATATAAATTATAATTAATTATTATTAAATATAATAATATTAAAAAAAAAACTCTTAATACTATAAATTCTAAACTTATTAATACAATTAATAAATGTTTATGTTTTGACACAAAAATTATATTCCCAAACATAAATATAATAATAATAATTAATCTTATATTTAACATTTGTTTAATTAGTTTTTATAGTTTAAAAAAAAACTTTGGTCTTGTAAATCAAAAATAAGAATTTTCTTTAAAAACTTCAAAGAAAAAGATTTTCTTTATCTATAATCTCCAAAATTATTATTTTTATAAACTATTCTTTGATATTTTAAAAATATTTTTTTCTTTTTTATTAATTTCTTTTTCAATTTTATTATATTTTATTAATCACCCCCTTTCAATAGGATTATTAATTTTAATTCAAACTCTTTTATCTTGTTTACTCTCAGGAATATTAATTAATACATATTGATTTTCATACATTTTATTTTTAATTTTCTTAGGAGGATTATTAGTTTTATTTATTTATGTATCAAGAGTAGCTTCAAATGAATTATTTAAAATTAATTTTATTAATAAATTTTTTTTTATTTATATTTTTATTATTATTATTATAAGATTTTTTTTCAGTAATAATTTAATTTGAATAAATTTTTCATTTAATGATGAAATAACTAATTTTTTTAATTCAATCTTTTTTTTTAATAATGAATATAATTTTAATTTATCTAAATTATATAATAAACAAAATTATTTAATAATAATAATAATAATTATTTATTTATTTATTACATTAATTGCAATCGTAAAAATTACAAATATTTATTTTGGCCCTTTACGGTCATTCATTAACTAATGATAAACTTATTTAAATCTATTCGTAAAACCCATCCAGTAATTAAAATTATTAATGGATCATTAATTGACTTACCAACACCCTCAAATATTTCATCATGATGAAATTTTGGCTCCTTATTAGCTTTATGTTTAATAATTCAAATTTTAACAGGTCTATTTTTAACAATATATTATACCGCTAATGTAGAATTAGCATTTTTTAGAGTTAATTATATTTGCCGAAATGTTAACTATGGTTGATTAATTCGAACACTTCATGCCAATGGAGCATCTTTTTTTTTTATTTGTATTTATTTTCATATTGGCCGAGGAATTTATTATGAATCATTTAATTTAAAATTCACTTGAATAATTGGAGTTATTATTTTATTCTTATTAATAGCTACAGCTTTTATAGGATATGTTCTACCTTGGGGACAAATATCTTTTTGAGGAGCTACAGTAATTACTAATCTTTTATCGGCAATCCCTTATTTAGGAACCATATTAGTTAATTGAATTTGAGGAGGATTTGCTGTTGATAATGCAACTTTAACTCGATTTTACACTTTTCATTTTTTATTTCCTTTTATTATTCTTATAATAACTATAATTCATTTATTATTTCTTCATCAAACAGGATCTAATAATCCTTTAGGAATTAATAGAAATCTAGATAAAATCCCATTCCATCCATTTTTTACATTCAAAGATTTAATCGGATTTATTGTATTAATTTCAATTTTAACATTTCTTTCATTAATTAACCCTTACTTATTAGGGGATCCAGATAATTTTATCCCAGCCAACCCATTAGTAACCCCAATCCACATTCAACCAGAATGATATTTTTTATTTGCTTATGCTATTTTACGATCTATCCCAAATAAATTAGGAGGTGTAATTGCATTAGTAATATCTATTTTAATTTTAATTATTTTACCATTTACATTCAACAAAAAAATTCAAGGTATTCAATTTTATCCATTAAATCAAATTTTATTTTGATCTTTAATTACAACAATTATTTTATTAACTTGAATTGGAGCTCGATCTGTTGAAGCCCCATATATTATCACAGGACAAATTCTCACATTAATTTATTTTTCTTACTTTATTATAAACCCAATTTTAAATAAATTTTGAGATAAATTAATTTTTAACTCTTAATTAATGAGCTTGTAAAGCATTTGTTTTGAAAACTTAAGAAAGAATATAAATATTCTATTAATTTATACTAAATTTATTTTATATATTAAAATTATTTTTAATCCTATAAAAAATAATAAATAATTTAAAGATAAAGGTAAATATCTTTTTCAACATAAATATATTAATTTATCATAACGATAACGAGGTAATGTTCCCCGAACTCAAATAAAAAAAAAAGATAAAAATACCAATTTTAAATAAAATATTAAATTTAAATCATAACCCCCTATATAAATAATAACAAATAATAATCTTATAAATAAAATTCTAGAATATTCAGCTAAAAAAATTAAAGCAAATCCCCCTCTTCTGTATTCAATATTAAACCCTGAAACTAATTCTCTCTCCCCCTCAGCAAAATCAAAAGGTGTACGATTTGTTTCTGCTATTAATGAAGATAAAAAACATATTCTCAAAGGTATTATTATTATTATTAATCAAATTAAACATTGATATTCTCTAAACTTAACTATATTAAAATCCATAATTAAAATAATACTAGATATTAAAATTAAAGATAAACTTACCTCATAAGAAATCGTTTGAGCTACTGCCCGTAATCCCCCTAATAAAGAATAATTTCTATTAGAAGATCATCCAGCAATTAATAAAGTATAAACCCCAATTCTTGTACAACATAAAAAAAATAATAATCCTAGATTAAAAATAATTATATTAAATCTATAAGGAATTAATATTCAAATTATTAAAGATAATATAAATCTAACAATTGGAGAAAAATAAAAAGAAAAATAATTAGAATAATTTAAATAAACTTGTTCTTTAGAAAATAACTTAATAGCATCACAAAATGGTTGTAAAATACCCAATATACCTATTTTATTCGGACCTTTACGAATCTGAATATAACCTAAAACCTTACGCTCTAATAATGTTAAAAAAGCTACACCAATTAATACACCAATTAATAAAATTAAAATTCCAATAAAAATATTATATAAATCTTGTATTATCATATACTATTTATATAATATATCAATTATATATTTATGAACTCTAAAATCATCACATTTTTCTGTCAAAATAGTATATTATTAATTATTAATATTCATTAAATTTTAACTATTAAAAATATTTGATCCTTTCGTACTAAAATATTTAAATATTTTAAAGATAGAAACCAACCTGGCTCACACCGGTTTGAACTCAGATCATGTAAGATTTTAATGATCGAACAGATCAAAATTTTAAACTTTTGCATTTAAATTTTATCTTAATCCAACATCGAGGTCGCAAACTTTTTCTTTTATTTGTACTAAAAGAAAATATTACGCTGTTATCCCTAAGGTAATTTTTTCTTTTAATCATAATTTATGGATCAATTTTTCACTTATTTATGTTAAATATAAAAAAAAGTTATATTAATTTTTCTATCACCCCAACAAAATATTAATTTTATTTTTAATTTTTAATTATATACATAATCTTAAATAATTTTAATATAAAACTCTATAGGGTCTTCTCGTCTTTTAAATTTATTTTAGCTTTTTAACTAAAAAATTAAATTTTATTTTTAATTTAGAGACAGTTTATATTTCATCAAATCTTTCATACAAGTCTTCAATTAAAAGACTATTGATTATGCTACCTTTGTACAGTCAATATACTGCAGCCCTTTAATTTTATTATCAGTGGGCAGATTAGACTTTAAATTATTTACTAAAAGACATGTTTTTGATAAACAAGTGAATATAAAATTTTGCCGAATTCCTTTAATTTAATTTTAATTAATTAAATTATTTTTATTTATTATAATATACTAATTTTATCATTATTTCTAATTTTTTATTATTTATATTATTATTTTATATAAAATTAAATTTTAATTAAATTTTATTTAAAATAAAATTTTTTATAATAAATTATAATTTTTAAACAATATAAATTTTAAAATTTTTATTTAAATTTTAATTTATTATAAATATTTATATTAAAGCTTATCCCTTAATATATTTAATTTTAAAAATTTTATTTTTAATTATAATTAAAAATAAAATTTTTTAAATTTTAAATTAAATTTTTTTCTAAAATAACTAGATATATTTAAAAACGATTAACATTTCATTTCAAATTAATTATTAAAAATAATTTTTCTACATTAACTTATATAATTAATTAACTCTTTTAAATTCGAGATTTTTTTTTAAAAAAAATATTTTTTAATAAACTCTGATACACAAGATACACTATATAAAAATTACTTTTTTATTAATTAATTTTCAGTTATTTCAAATTTCTTTTTCAATACTAATTTACTATAAAATAAATTATTTTTTTTTTAAAAATACTTTAATATCCCCCAATATTAAAAATTTTTTTATTATTTTTATTTTATTAATTTTCCCCCTCAAATTAATTAATTATTTTAATTTCTTTTCAATGTAAATGAAATACTTAACAAGCTCTAATTTGTTCATTCTAGAAACACTTTCCAGTACCTCTACTTTGTTACGACTTATTTCAATTTTTAAATGAAAGTGACGGGCAATATGTACATATTTCAATTTTTAATCATTTTAATAAATTAATTAAAATTACATTTAAATCCACCTTCAATTAAATTTTACAAAATTCTTTTCGTTTAAATAAATTTATTGTAATCCATCTTAAACTTAATTATAAACTGCATCTTGATCTGAATTAAATTTTATTTTAAATTTTAAAATATTATTTTTATTTAAAAATATTTTTTTAACAATGATATACAAAATTATAAATTAAGTAAATTTATTCGTGGATTATCAATTATTAGACAGATTCCTCTAAATGAACTAAAATACCGCCATATTATTTAAGTTTCAATAATATATTATTTACTATTTTAGTATTTTTAATTAAATTTTTAATAATAGGGTATCTAATCCTAGTTTATAATAAAATTTATTAAATCATAATTTTATTATAATTTTTAATTAAATTAAAATTTCACTTAATAATTTAATATTTAATTTAACTATAATTATTTATTATATACTGAAATAATTTAATTTAATTTTTGTTTAACCGCAACTGCTGGCACAAAATTAGTTATTAATTTAAATATTACTAAATCTTAATTTCTTAAATTTTTAATTTTAATTACTGTAAAATTTAATTAATTATTATTAAAATAATCAAAATTTAATACTAAAATTTACATGTAAAATAAATTTATAATAAATTATAAAAAATATAAAAAATTTATCTATTTATTTTATTTTTCACATAGATTTTTTTTTTTTTTTTTTTTATATTATATATTTAATAGACATTAATAAATTTTTATTATTTCTCTTATTTCTTTTCTATTAATATTATTATAAAAATTAATTTAATTATAAATCAATTATAATTCTGTTTAAATAACAATATATTATAAATATATATATTAATTAAATAAAAAAATTAATATATATAAATAATATTAATTAATTAAAAATTTAATTAATTAATATAATTTTTATAATTTAAATATTTAATATACATGCACATATATGTATATATATACCTATATGAATAAATTAATTAATACTTATAAATTTATTTAAACCGTAGTTAATAATTTTTATATAAATAATTAAA